ATGTGCAATATTATAATAATATAATATACCCACATAGATAGCCTGATACGTGCATAAGTAATAGTATATACCCACCTTAAGTAATATTTTATGCATACCCTAAAGCGCTGAAAGTTACTTTTAGAGCTTTTCCTGTTTCCGGGGGGGTTTACAGGAATATTAGAGATTTTAGGAGTTTTGGGGGGGTAGGGGGGGTTTAACGCGCGCAGAAACCGGAAGTTAATAGGAAAGTTAGGAGAAAATTGAAATATTTGATTAAATTTTATGCTCTTGATATCAGTTATGCAATTTTTCTATAAATACCTTATTCATCATTCAATTGTTTCTCTTTAAGCAAGGAAAATGTTCAACCTTGTTTGTCATTTCTGTATGCCCTTTGAGATGCCAAATGAAAGGAAAAAAAAAAGAGAAAACCCCCTATCCCCTGGAAAGAACGCCCGGCATGTTGGGTAACGAGGAGTATGTATTAACACCATTAACTTATGCAAGCGTCAATGAAAGAATGGGGGATTATAACAATTATTGAACCTGAAGTAGGAACCAGATGCCAGGAATAATTCATTTAGTGAAACCCCCACAAATAATTGTCCTTGACCTTCAAGAACCGTTAGCATTAAGAAATCAACTGATGGTGGGCTCTTACTACATTAAATATTTGAGTGTGAGTCGGATGTTGGATACTTGGTATATCTTGACTGTATGAGTGGTTGTGTTCGGTCTTAAACTGTCGTTTAGTGGTTTTTGAGAGTATTTGGAAGATTTCATTTGTTGGTTTATGTTTTTCTTAGTTGGAAATGTTGATGACAAATATGTGGGGGAGCAGTGGATGTTGATTAAAAATAGAATGTATTTATATATAGGATATGTTTGATATAAAATAATGGTGATAATACATATATGCATTGTATTTTGTACAAAGGCAGAGCTCGGCAAAGAATAGTTTAAATTAGAATCCTAGCTTTGGGAGTTAGGGGCAGGGGTTAGAATCCCCTTTCTTTGAAGCAGTAGGAAGGACTTTAACCTTCGACGTCCGGTTTACAAGACCGGCGCTCTGGCGCTGAGCTACTAGTGCAGTATCATTCAAGAATTTTGTTTTCTAGCCAGCCGGTAATGGGGGTGAGAACAAGGAAGAGAAAGAAGTAAAGGAAAGATGCAATTTGACCAATAATAACAAAGGGGTGTTCAACGGGTATACCTCCAATTCAGGTGAGGATGGCGACGTCTGCGATTAGAAGTCAGAATAGGAATTGTGTGATAGGGCGGAAAGTCAGACCTCGTTGTTTGGAGGTGTGGAGAATAGGCACGACTATTAAAACAAGAATTGAGAATAAGAGGGCGAGAACTCCGCCAAGTTTGTTAGGAATTGAGCGTAGAATGGCGTAGGCAAATAAGAAATACCATTCGGGCTTGATGTGGGGAGGAGTAACTAGGGGGTTTGCGGGGGTGAAGTTGTCAGGGTCGCCGAGTAGGTTGGGAGAGAAAAGGGCTAGGGAAATGAGGGCAATTAAAAGAATCGCGAAGCCTAATAGGTCTTTGTAAGAAAAGTAGGGGTGGAATGAGATTTTGTCGGCGTCTGAATTTAGGCCCGTGGGGTTGTTAGACCCGGTTTCGTGGAGAAAAATAAGGTGAACTATTGTCGCAGCTGCAATGATGAAGGGGAAAAGGAAGTGGAAGGCGAAAAAGCGAGTTAGGGTGGCATTGTCTACGGAAAACCCTCCTCAGATTCATTGAACTAAGGAGTTGCCAATGTAGGGAACTGCGGAGAGAAGGTTTGTAATGACGGTAGCACCTCAGAATGATATTTGTCCTCATGGGAGGACGTAGCCTACGAAGGCTGTTATTATAGTTAGGAGGAGAAGGATAACCCCAATATTTCAGGTTTCTTTGTATAGATAAGAGCCGTAGTACAGGCCTCGTCCAATATGGAGGTAAATACAGATGAAGAAAAAAGATGCGCCGTTGGCGTGCATGTTTCGGATGAGTCAGCCGTAGTTAACGTCTCGGCAAATGTGGGCAACGGAGGAGAAGGCTGTGGCGATGTCGGAGGTGTAGTGCATGGCTAGAAAGAGGCCTGTTAGGATTTGGGCAGCTAGGCAGAGTCCTAGTAAAGATCCAAAGTTTCATCAAACGGAGATGTTTGAGGGAGCTGGGAGGTCGACTAGAGCGTCGTTTGCGATTTTTAGGAGTGGGTGGGTTTTTCGGAGGTTGGCCATTATTGTTTTTGTAGTTGAATAACAACGGTGGTTTTTCAAGTCATTAGTCCTGGTTAAAGTCCTGGCAGAAACTATGGTTTATCTTATGTTTATATTCTTGTTAGGGTTGGTACTGGGCCTTGCGGCGGTTGCTTCTAATCCCTCACCGTATTTTGCGGCATTAGGACTGGTTGCGGTAGCAGGTATGGGGTGTGGGGTGTTAGTGGGGCATGGAGGGTCTTTTTTATCTTTGGTTTTGTTTTTAATTTACTTGGGGGGAATGTTGGTTGTGTTTGCATATTCGGCAGCGTTAGCTGCTGAGCCTTACCCGGAGGGTTGGGGTAGTTGGCCTGTTTTGGGGGTGATGGTGGCTTATATGGTGGGGGTGTGTGTGGCGGCAGGGCTGTTCTGAGGGGGTTGATATGAGGGGGCTTGAGTGTCTGCTGATGAGTTTGCTGAGTTTTCTGTTTTTCGGGGGGATATTGGAGGGGTAGCTTTGATGTATTCGGCAGGTGGTGGTGTTTTGGTGATGGGGGCTTGAGTGCTGTTGTTAACGTTGTTTGTGGTGTTGGAGTTAACGCGGGGGTTAAGTCGGGGGGCTCTTCGAGCTGTTTAATAGAGTAGTAGAAGGAGAGCTAGGCCGAAGGTGAAGAAGAAGAGTGAGAGATAGGTTTTGATTATGCCTTGTTGGATATTGTTAGTTGTTGTAATTAGGGGGAGGTTGAGGGTGGTGGTTGCTTTTGGGCCAACTTTTTCTAATCATGTTTGATCGACTGTTTGGGAGGCAATGGTTTGTCCTAAAACTAGGTTTAGTTTAGGAGCGAGGCGATGGACGACTATTGGGAAGAATCCTAATATGTTAGAGAAATGGTGGGGGGAGAGTTTTGGCGTTGGTTTGTATTGTTTATTGGTTAGTGAGGCGAGTTCTAGTGCGGTAAGAAGGCCAATAATAGTTACTGCTAGGGCGGCAGTTTTGAGAAGGAGAGGTATAGATATAATTGGTGTTTTTAGGGGTGTAATGTTGGAGGTGATTAGGAGGCCGGCAATAATGCTTCCTCAGGCTAGTCGTTTGATGGGGTTAATAACTGTTGGGTTGTTTTCGTTGATGGGGGAGAGTGGGTTGAAGCGGGGGTAGCCTATTGAGACAAAGAAAATTACTCGGAGACTGTAGACGGCGGTGAAAGAAGTGGCTAGGAGGGTGAGGAAAAGGGCTCAGGCGTTTAGGTAAGATGTGTTTAGGGCTTCAATAATAGCATCTTTTGAAAAGAATCCTGCTAAGAAGGGGGTTCCTGTGAGAGCTAAACTTCCGATGGTTAAGCAGGAGGATGTGAAGGGGGTTAGGTGATGTATGCCTCCTATTTTTCGGATGTCTTGTTCGTCGTTTAGGCTGTGGATAATGGAGCCTGAGCAGAGGAAAAGTATGGCTTTAAAGAATGCATGGGTACAGATGTGGAGGAAGGCAAGTTGTGGTTGGTTAAGCCCAATTGTTACTATTATCAGGCCTAGTTGACTTGATGTTGAGAAGGCAACGATTTTTTTGATATCATTTTGGGTCAGGGCGCAGGTTGCAGTAAATAGGGTGGTGAGAGCTCCTAGGCAAAGGCAGGTAGTTAGGGCAGTTTGGTTGTTTTCTAGTATAGGGCTCATGCGGATGAGGAGGAAGATGCCTGCTACTACTATGGTACTTGAATGCAGTAGGGCAGAGACCGGTGTAGGACCTTCTATGGCAGAAGGAAGCCAGGGGTGGAGGCCAAATTGAGCGGACTTACCAGTGGCAGCGATGATGAGGCCAATGAGGGGGTAAGTTAGGTCAAGGTCTTTGGATAAAGTAAATATTTGTTGTATTTCTCAGGAGTTAAGGGAGGTTGCGATTCAGGCTATAGCGAAAATTAGGCCGATGTCCCCTACTCGGTTATAGATTACTGCTTGGAGGGCGGCGGTGTTTGCGTCTGCACGGCCATATCATCAGCCGATGAGAAGAAAGGATATAATTCCGACGCCTTCTCAACCGATGAATAGTTGAAATATATTGTTTGCAGTGACGAGGATAATTATAGCGATGAGGAAGGTTAGTAGGTACTTAAAAAAACGATTTATGTTTGGGTCGGCATGTATGTATCAGGAGGCAAATTCTAGGATAGATCAGGTGACATAGAGGGCGACGGGGGTGAAGATAATTGAATAAATATCAAATTTGAGGCTAATGTTTACGTCGAAGGTGTGGGTGTTTATTCAAGTTCAGCTGGTGATAATTGTTTCTGCGCCTTCGTTGAGGAAGAGGCAGAGGGGGAGGATGCTAGTAAAGAAGGCTCATTTTACTGCTGTTTTGACTTGAGTGAGTGCTCAGTTGGGGGGAAGAGGGTGGGGGGAGAAGGAGGTAAGAATGGGAAATGTAAGTAGGAAGAAAATGATGACTAGGCTAGTGGCTATTACGGTGGAGGTGAAGTGCATAGCTGCTACTTGGATTTGCACCAAGAGTTTTTGGTTCCTAAGACCAATGGATGAGCTGTTATCCTTTAGAAGCGGGGCGAGTGAGCTTGGGAGTTCAACCCAAGGGGCAAAGATTAGCAGTCTTTGTTGTTGCCAACCTCTCTCGGTGGATAAGGGGGTTTTAACCTCTGTCTTTAGAATCACAATCTAATATTTTTGTTAAACTATATCTACAGGCGGTCCATCCTCAAATTAGTTCGGGTTTGGAGATTAGGAGAATAAGGGGGAGGAGATGAAGGGCTATGAGTAAGTGTTCTCGGGAGTGTGTTGGATCGAGGGAAATAATATGTGTTGGCAAAGGTCCTCGTTGTGTCATGAGGAATATGTACAGGGAGTAGCCTGCAGTAATTAGGGTTCCAGCTCCTGTGAGTGCGATTGTCCATCAGGATCAGTGGAATAGGGAGGTGATAATTATTAGTTCCCCTATCAGATTTGGGAGAGGGGGAAGAGCAAGATTTGCGAGGCTGGCGATAAATCATCATGCGGTTATTAGGGGTAGGACCATTTGGAGACCTCGGGCTAGGATCATAGTTCGGCTGTGTGTTCGTTCGTAATTTGTGTTAGCTAGGCAGAAGAGGGCGGAGGAAGTTAAACCGTGTGCGATTATTAGAATGAGGGCACCTGTAAAACCTCAGGGGGTTTGAATTAGGATACCTGCTGCTACGAGGCCCATATGGCTTACTGAGGAGTAGGCAATTAGGGATTTTAGATCTGTTTGGCGGAGGCAAATTGAGCCTGTTATAATTACCCCTCAGAGGGCAAAGATAATGAAGGGATAGCTGAGTTCTTTGGTGAGGGGTTCTAGTATAATCATTATTCGTATTATTCCGTAGCCTCCTAGTTTTAGTAATACTGCGGCCAGTACCATAGAGCCGGCGATTGGGGCTTCAACATGTGCTTTGGGGAGTCAAAGGTGGGCTCCGTAGAGGGGTATTTTTACTAGGAAGGCGAGTAAGCAGCCGGCCCATCATAGCTTGTCGGCAAAAGAAGAGAGTTGTATGGAAGGAGCATATTGTAGTGTTAGAAGGGATAAGGTCCCAGTGCTGTTTTGGAGTAGTAGGAGGGCGACAAGGAGGGGGAGTGAGCCTGCTAATGTGTAGAATAGAAAGTAAGTCCCTGCGTTTAGTCGTTCTGTTTGGTTGCCTCAGCGGGTGATGATTACTAGGGTTGGAATGAGGGTGGCTTCAAATATAATGTAGAATATGATTACTTCGGTCGCGCTGAAAGCCATAATGAGGAAGATTTGTAGGGATGTAAGGAGGGTGATGTAGGCTCGTTGGCGGGAGATGGGTTCGGATGCTGTGTGGTTTTGGCTTGCAAGGATTATTAGGGGGAGGAGCCAGCAGGTTAGTGCAAGAAGGGGAGTGGAGAGGGGGTCAGTTGCCATGTAGGGGCTGAGGAAGGACCAGCCTGACTCTGTGGATGTTTTTAGCCAGGTTAAGCTGATTAAGGAAATAACTAAACTGTATGAAAGGGCGGTGGATCAGAGGTGTTTGGCGGGGGTGGCTCAAATAGTGGGGACAAGCATGATAGTGGGGAGGAGAATTTTTAGCATTGTAGGAGGTTTAGGCTTTGGAGTCGGTCTGTTCCGTGGGTTCGAGCAGTGGCAACGAGTAGTGCGAGACCGGCGCTTGCTTCACAGGCTGAAAAAGCCAGGAGAAGCATGGGGGAGGCTGAAAAGCTGGCGGAGTTAAGCTGAAGGGTCCATAAGGAGAGGGCAATAAAGAGTGAGAGTATTATGCCTTCCAAACATAGGAGGGCGGAAAGAAGGTGGGTTCGGTGAAATGCTAGGCCTGCTAGGCCTAGAAGGAAGGTCGAGGAAAAGGCAAAGTGTGTGGGAGTCATTAGGCGGTTGTGGACTTTAACCACAAGTTCTTGAGCCGAAATCAAGGGTTTTTCTTAAACTAACAGCCTATTCAGCCCATTCTAGGCCGCCTTGGATTCATTCATAGATCAGCCCGAGGGTTAGTAGGACAAGAACAGCGAAGGCTCAGATGAATGTCATGAGTGGGGAAGAGAGCTGATCTCCTCAGGGAAGAGGGAGGAGTAGTGCGATTTCCAGGTCGAATAGGAGGAAAAGAATTGCAACGAGGAAGAAGCGAAGGGAGAAGGGTAGGCGGGCGGATCCTAGGGGGTCGAAGCCACATTCGTAGGGGGAAAGCTTTTCATGATCAGGGGTTATTTGGGGAAGTCAGAAAGAGACAATGGCTAAAATAGTGGAGAGGGTAATAGAAATAATAAGTATTGTTGTGATTAAATTCATTATCTTTCCTTGGGCTTTAACCAAGACTAAGTGATTGGAAGTCACATGTACTAGCTTTGATACTAGAAAGATATGAGCCTCATCAGTAAATTGAGATGTAGAGGAATAATCAGACAACGTCTACAAAGTGTCAGTATCAGGCGGCTGCTTCGAACCCAAAGTGGTGTTCTGATGTAAAGTGGTATTGGACTTGTCGTAAAAGGCAGACGGCTAGGAAGGTAGAGCCGATAATAACGTGAAGCCCGTGGAAGCCGGTTGCCACGAAGAAGGTGGAGCCGTAAACTCCATCTGCAATTGTAAAAGGGGCTTCGTAGTATTCTATGGCTTGGAGGAAGGTGAAATAGAAGCCTAAAAGAATGGTTAGGGCAAGGGATTGAATAGCTTCTTTTCGATGTCCTTCTATAATACTATGGTGTGCTCAGGTGACTGTAACTCCAGAAGCTAGTAGGACGGCTGTGTTGAGGAGGGGTACTTCGAAGGGGTCTAGTGGGGTAATACCTGCGGGGGGTCAGCAGCCTCCTAGTTCAGGGGTGGGGGCGAGGCTAGAGTGGTAGAAGGCTCAGAAGAATCCTAGGAAAAAGAAAACTTCCGAGGTAATAAAGAGGATTATTCCGTATCGAAGACCTTTTTGGACAGGAGGGGTGTGGTGTCCTTGGAATGTTCCCTCTCGGATGATATCTCGTCATCATTGGTATATTGTTAGGAGAAGGAGAACCAGACCTAGGGTTATTAAGGTTGTATTGTGGAAGTGCATTCAGATTGCTAAACCGGAGGTTATTAGAAGGGCGGCTACTGCGCCTGTTAGGGGTCATGGGCTGGGGTCAACTATGTGATATGCGTGTGCTTGATGGGCCATTAGACGTTTTCTTGTAGGTAAAGGCTTAAAAGAAGGACAAAGACGTAGGCTTGGATTATGGCTACTGCAACTTCCAAAAGGGTCAGAAGAAAGAGTAGTACTGCGGTCAGGATTGCCACTGTAGGTATAAGGGGAAGAAGAACGAAGGCGGCGGTAGCGATGAGTTGAATTAAAAGGTGGCCGGCTGTAAGGTTTGCGGTTAGTCGAACTCCAAGTGCAAGGGGCCGGATAAATAGGCTAATTGTTTCGATAATAATTAGGACGGGAATCAGGAGGGTAGGAGTGCCCTCTGGCAGAAGGTGGCCTAGTGCATGTGTAGGTTGATTTCGTATACCAATAATGACTGTTGCAAGTCAGAGGGGGACAGCAAAGGCTATGTTGAGAGAAAGTTGTGTTGTGGGGGTGAAGGTATAGGGTAGAAGGCCAAGTATGTTTAAGGTGATGAGAAAGAGTATAAGGGAGGCGAGAAGGGCGGCTCATTTATGACCCCCTAAGCTTAAGGGCTGAAAAATTTGTTGGGTAAAGCGGTTAATAAATCATCCCTGGAGCGTAATGAGACGGTTGTTTAATCAACGTGTGGTAGGCTTTGGATAGAGGACTCAAGGCAGGCTGAGAGCGAGGGCAATTAGGGGAATTCCCAGGTATGTGGGGCTCATGAATTGGTCGAAGAAGCTTAGTATCATGGTCAGGTTCAGGGCTCTGTTTTGGGTTTTTCTGTGCTTTGAAGAGTAGGGTCGTTTGGGAAAGTGTGTGCTAGAACTTTTGGGGGAATGACTGTTAGGAAGATTAGTCAAGAGAAGACTAGGATGGCAAATCAAGGTGCGGGGTTAAGTTGTGGCATCTCGCTAGGGGTGGGTGGGGGCCACCAATCTTTAGCTTAAAAGGCTAACGCTATTCCCTATTTAGCTTCTTAGCGAAGCGTCTTCAAGTATTAAGGATGATCAGTTTTCAAAGTGTTCTAGTGGGACTGCTTCTACCACAATAGGCATAAAGCTGTGGTTTGCGCCGCAAATCTCAGAGCATTGCCCATAGAAAACTCCGGGACGGGATGCAATGAATGCTGTTTGGTTTAGGCGTCCAGGGACGGCGTCTATTTTTACTCCTAGGCTTGGGACGGCCCAGGAGTGAAGTACGTCTTCGGCTGAGATTAGAATTCGAATGGGGGACTCAACTGGGACCACTATTCGATGGTCTGTTTCTAGGAGGCGGAATTGACCTGGGGCCAGGTCTTGTGTGGGGATTATATAAGAATCGAAGCCGAGGTCTTCATAATCAGTGTACTCGTAGCTTCAGTATCATTGATGGCCCATGGCCTTAATTGTGAGATGCGGGTCATTGATCTCGTCCATAAGGTAAAGAATGCGTAGGGAGGGGAGGGCGATGAGAATCAGAATAATAGCTGGGAGCAAGGTTCAAATGATTTCGATTTCTTGAGAGTCTAGGATAAATTTGTTAGTAAGCTTGGTTGTTACTATAGCCACAATAATGTAAAGCACGAGTGTGCTGATTAGGAAGACGATTATTAGGGCGTGGTCGTGGAAGTGAAGAAGTTCTTCTATTACAGGTGAAGCTGCATCTTGGAATCCTAGTTGAGAGGGATGTGCCATTGTTGTAAGACACGCGGGGTTCAAACCCGCAATTTTGCCTTGACAAGGCAATGTAATAATCGACTTTACTAGTGTCTTATGAAGAAAGTGACAGAGTGGTTATGTGGCTGGCTTGAAACCAGTTTATGGGGGTTCAATTCCTCCCTTTCTCGTTAGTGGGCTTTTGAGGGGGTGGTAGTAGATTTTCCGTAGTCTAACCAAGCTTGTTGAACTTGGACGAAGGCAGGCTCTTCAAAGGTGTGGTAGGGAGGAGGGCAGCCGTGAAGTCATTCCACGTTTGTTGCTGTAAGCTCTACTGATAGTACTTCTCGTTTAGCGGCGAATGCTTCTCAGATAATAAATAGGAACATGATTACTGCGACTATTGAGATTATTGAGCCAATAGAAGAGATTGTGTTTCAAAGGGTATAGGCGTCGGGGTAGTCGGAGTATCGACGAGGTATTCCTGCCAGTCCCAGGAAGTGTTGTGGGAAGAAAGTAAGGTTTACTCCAACAAACATAACTCCGAAGTGGATTTTAGTTCAGGTGTCGTGGAGTGTGTATCCTGAGAATAGGGGGAATCAGTGGACGAAGCCGGCGACGATGGCGAATACGGCTCCTATTGAAAGGACATAGTGGAAGTGGGCGACGACATAATATGTGTCGTGAAGCATAATGTCCAGAGAAGAATTGGCTAGAACAATTCCGGTTAGGCCCCCAACTGTAAAGAGGAAGATGAAACCTAGCGCTCATAGGAGGGGGGTTTCTCATTTAATGGCACCGCCGTGCAGAGTGGCCAGTCAGCTGAAGACTTTTACTCCGGTTGGGATGGCAATAATTATTGTGGCGGAAGTAAAGTAGGCCCGTGTGTCTACGTCCATTCCTACGGTAAACATGTGGTGGGCCCATACAATGAACCCTAGGAGGCCGATAGCCATTATGGCTCAGACTATTCCTATGTACCCGAAAGGTTCTTTTTTACCCGCATAGTAAGCAACAATGTGGGAGATTATTCCAAAGCCGGGAAGAATGAGAATGTAAACTTCAGGGTGTCCAAAGAATCAAAATAAGTGTTGGTAAAGGATGGGGTCTCCTCCTCCGGCAGGATCAAAGAAGGTTGTGTTTAGGTTTCGATCTGTGAGGAGTATTGTGATGCCGGCGGCAAGAACGGGCAGGGAGAGAAGGAGTAATACTGCGGTAATTAGGACGGATCACACAAATAAGGGTGTCTGATATTGAGAGATGGCGGGGGGTTTCATGTTAATAATTGTTGTAATGAAATTAATTGCACCTAGAATAGAGGACACCCCGGCCAAGTGGAGAGAGAAGATGGTTAAGTCGACAGAAGGCCCGGCGTGGGCGAGATTGCCTGCGAGTGGGGGGTAAACAGTTCATCCTGTGCCGGCACCGGCTTCGACCCCAGATGAGGCGAGGAGAAGAAGGAATGAGGGGGGAAGGAGTCAGAAACTCATGTTGTTCATTCGAGGGAAGGCCATATCTGGTGCCCCAATCATGAGGGGTACTAGTCAGTTTCCAAAGCCTCCAATCATAATTGGCATTACTATAAAGAAAATTATTACAAAAGCATGCGCTGTAACAATTACATTATAAATCTGGTCGTCTCCGAGGAGAGAGCCGGGCTGGCTCAGTTCTGCCCGAATTAGGAGGCTTAGTGCGGTTCCTACTATTCCGGCTCAAGCACCAAATACTAGATAGAGGGTGCCGATGTCTTTGTGATTGGTTGAGAAGAATCAACGTGTGATTGCCACAGGTAAGATGGCTGAGTGTCAAGCGGTGGATTGTAGCCCCATGCACAGAGGTTCAAGCCCTCTTCTTATCAAGCCCTGAGGTGTTATACATGTTAGATTGCAAATCTGAAGTGGCAGGCTAACCCCTGCCGGGGCTTTCCCCGCCCTTTTGGAGGCGGGCGGGGAAAGGCTAGACAGATGCTTGTTGGTTTAAGCGCTTAGCTGTTAACTAAGAGTTTGTAGGATCGAGGCCTTCCTGTCTAGTAAGGCTTTAGCTTAATTAAAGTGTCTGTTTTGCATGCAGAAGATGTGGGTTAGTATCCCGCAAGTCTTAACAGGGGCTGGGAGATTTTCACTCCCGCTTAGGGCTTTGAAGGCCCTTGGTCTGGGTACTATCCTAAGCCCCTTAGGGGGTCAATAAGGCTGAGATGGCGGGGGTAAGTGGCAGAAGGCAAATTGTTATTGCAGTTGAAGTGGCGAGAGGGTAAGTTAGTTGGGTAGAAGGTAGACGTCAGGGGGTTGTGCCTGTAAGGTTATTGGGGGAGATGGTGAGGGCTATTGCGTAAGAGAGGCGTAGATAAAAATATAGGCTGAGGAGTGCTGAAAGGGCCGCTAGGGTTGCGGTAGGGGCAAGACCTTGTTTGGCTAATTCTTGAAGAATTAGTCATTTTGGTATGAAGCCTGTGAGAGGGGGGAGACCTCCTAGTGAAAGGAGAATGAGGGGGGTGAGAGCTGTGAGGGCGGGGGCTTTCGCTCAGGATGTAGCGAGAGTGTTAATATTTGTGGATTTGTTGAGTTTAAATACGAGGAATGTTGAGAATGTTATGATGAAGTAGGTTAGAAGGGTGAGGAGTGTAATGGAGGGGGAGAATTGTAAAACAAGAATTATTCAACCTAGATGAGCGATTGATGAGTATGCAAGAATTTTACGGAGCTGTGTTTGGTTTAGTCCACCTCAGCCTCCAATGAGGGTGGATGCGAGGCCTAAAATAATGAGGATGGTTGAGTTTGAAGGTTGGATTTGGAGAATTAGGGCGAAGGGGGCAAGCTTTTGTCAGGTTGAAAGAATTAAACCTGTGGTGAGGTCCAGTCCTTGCAGAACTTCGGGGAGTCAAGCATGAAGGGGGGCCAGGCCGATTTTGAGGGCGAGGGCGAGGGTAATTATCGTGGTTGGGAGGGGGTGTGTGATTTGTTGAATTTCTCATTGGCCTGTTAATCAGGCGTTAGTAATGCTTGCAAATAGAAGGGTGGCTGCTGCAGCAGCTTGGGTTAAAAAATATTTGGTTGTAGCTTCGACAGCCCGGGGGTGGTGGTGTTGGGCTATTAGGGGAATAATGGCTAGCGTGTTTATTTCAAGGCCTATCCAGGCGAGTAGTCAGTGGGAGCTAGCAAATGTAATTGTGGTGCCAAGGCCTAAGCCAAAGAGAAGAATGGCTAAGATGTAAGGGTTCATTAGTAAAGGAAGGAGTTTAACCAACATGTTTGGGGTATGGGCCCAAAAGCTTATTTAGCTGACTTTACTAGGAAGTGGTGTAGTGGAAGCACTAAGAGTTTTGATCTCTTCAGGTAGGGTTCGAGTCCCTTCTTTCTAAGGAGTTGGAGGGACTTTAACCCTCATAGTTCACTCTATCAAAGTGGCCCTTTACTTCAGGCACAACTCCAGGCTATAGTTGTGGGGGCAGGCCTGTTAGTGCAATTGGAAGGGAAAGGTGTCAAATTACTAGGGCAAGGGTTAATGGGAGGAAGTTTTTTCAGATCAGGTGTATGAGTTGGTCGTAACGAAATCGCGGGTAGGAAGCACGAACTCATAGGAAGAGGACGGAGAGAAGAGTTGCTTTAATTATGAGGTTTGTTGTTGTGATTTCTGGGGTTGTGTGTAGAATAGAGGCGCCTAAAAATAGTGTTGCAGAGAGTGTGTTTATTAGGAGAATATTAGCGTATTCGGCAAGGAAGAAAAGAGCGAAAGGACCTCCTGCATATTCTACGTTAAAGCCGGAGACGAGTTCGGATTCGCCTTCCGTGAGGTCGAAGGGGGCCCGGTTTGTTTCTGCAAGTGTAGAAATGTATCATATAGCGGCTAAAGGTCAGGCGGGAAAAATTAGTCAGACGCTTTCTTGGGCGACGCTAAATGTTTGTAGGGTGAAGCCTCCAGTAAAAATGATGGCATTTAGAAGAATTAGTCCTAGACTGACTTCGTAGGAAATAGTCTGTGCGACAGCTCGAAGGGCCCCGATTAAGGCATATTTTGAATTGGAGGCCCATCCTGAGCCAAGAATTGAATAGACTGCTAAACTGGAAAGGGCAAGAATGAAGAGGATACCAAGATTGAGGTCCGCTATTGGGAAGGGGAGGGGTATCGGAGTTCAAAGGGTGAGTGCTAGGGTAAGGGCTAGTATGGGGGTTAAAAGGAAGAGGATGGGGGAGGAGGTGGAAGGCCGAACGGGCTCTTTTATAAAAAGTTTTAGTCCGTCTGCAATTGGTTGGAGGAGGCCGTAAGGGCCTACAACGTTTGGGCCTTTTCGTAATTGCATGTAGCCGAGGACTTTTCGTTCGACAAGTGTGAGGAGTGCGACGGCTAGAAGAACAAATACAATCAGGATTAGGGGGTTGAGGATGGATGTAATTAGTGTTGAGAGCATAGTTAAAGGGAGGACTTGAACCTCCGTGGAAAGGGCTTAGGTCTTTTGCAATGTCCGGGCTCTGCCACTTTAACAAGCCATTTTCTTGGGCCAAGGGGTACGCCCTTTTGCCTATTTTAGTTGACTTCAATAGGTGAGGGTGAGGCATATTGGAAACAGGGGCCTCTTCTTTTCGGTCCTTTCGTACTAGAAAAGATCGTGGCATAGATAGAAACTGACCTGGATTACTCCGGTCTGAACTCAGATCACGTAGGACTTTAATCGTTGAACAAACGAACCCTTAATAGCGGCTGCACCATTAGGATGTCCTGATCCAACATCGAGGTCGTAAACCCTCTTGTCGATATGGGCTCTAAAAGAGGATTGCGCTGTTATCCCTAGGGTAACTCGGTCCGTTGATCGGCTATGTGCCGGATCTTGTTGGTCAGATATTCTGTTGCTTGGAGTTGTAACTCTGGGTTGTAGGAGTAGTGTGCTCCCGGTCCACATGGGGGTTTTTTGTTTCCCCGCGGTCGCCCCAACCAAAGACATTAGAACAGGGGCCAATCAGTTTTGTCTTTTATTTTAAGGGTGCTTAACATGGTCTGTTCTGGCGTCTAAAGCTCCATAGGGTCTTCTCGTCTTATGTTTATATCCCCGCTTCTGCACGGGGAGATCAATTTCATTGACTGGAAAAAGGAGACAGTTAAGCCCTCGTTATGCCATTCATACAGGTCTTCATTTAAAAGACAAGTGATTGCGCTACCTTTGCACGGTCAAAATACCGCGGCCGTTAAACTTATAGTCACAGGGCAGGCGGGACCTCTTATGTTTAGGGGAACAAGAGGCGATGTTTTTGGTAAACAGGCGAGGCTTGTGTTTGCCGAGTTCCTTCTTTTTCTTTTAGTCTTTCCCGGCTGGCACACCAGTGTGGGGTTAACGGTGGGGGGTTAGGTGGTTTTCTAGTTGTTTGTTTTTTGTCTAGTGCCCTCTTTGTTTTGGGGCCGTTAATGGTCGGTGAATGGTTCGTTCCGAGTTACACTTGTGCGGGGAGAGAGGGGGTCTCTCTTATTACTCATATTAGCATAGACGCTTCCATGTGTTTATGGAACGGCCTGGTAGGTTTAGGGGGGTGAGATTGTGTTGTCTTTATTAGAAGGCTGGTTGTGTAATGTTCGAGCTTTAACGCTTTCTGGGTAGGTGGCTGCTTTTAGGCCCACTAGGACATTAGACCTTTAAGTTTGTTGTGATCCTTACCCTCCTTGGAAAGTTGTATCTTGTTTCAAAGGGGCTGTACCCCCTTTGACTAACTCCTTTAATTTCTTTTGTTCGGTGTGGAGGCCTTGGGCCAATGGGGATGAAGAATTTAAAGGGCTGAACTTCTATTCAGTTCTCAGGCAACCAGCTATAACTAGGCTCGGTAGGTCTGTCACCTCTACTCAAAGCTCTTCCCACTCTTTTGCCACAGAGACGGGGTGGTCCTATAAATTAGACTGTCTTGGAGTAGCTCGCTTAGTTTCGGGGTATTAAACTATAATGCTTTTTGCTTAAGGTTTTCTGGCTAAATCATGATGCAAAAGGTACGAGGGGCGGTCTCTGCTTTTTAGTGCTTTACTGGGTTGTTTCATTACTCTTTCAGCTTTCCCTTGCGGTACTTTCTCTGTTGCTCCTTGGTCCTTTTTCGTCGCCCGTACTTAGGTGGAAAAATGGTTTGTTTGTTGGGTGGTGGTGTGTTTGGGGGTATAGATGGGGTGGGTTTGGGGTTGATGGGTGGGCTAGCTATTGGGCGTCAGGGTGACCCGATTTGCACGGGTGACTTCTCAGTGTAAGGGAGATGCTTTTCTGGCTTAGCTACACTCTGATTTTTCCAAGTGCACCTTCCGGTACACTTACCATGTTACGACTTGCCTCCCCTTTACCGGTAAAATGTATTATTTATAGGGTGCTGGTTGGCTTGGGGAGAGTGACGGGCGGTGTGTGCGCGCTTCAGGGCCGGTTTCAGCGGAACGCTCTATTTTCTGCTTACTGCTAAATCCTCCTTCTAATGCATATTTCATTACATTGTTCGTGTTCCCTGAAGTAGGGAATGTAGCCCATTTCTTCCCCTCTCATATGCTACACCTCGACCTGGCGTTTTGAGTTATACTAGTTCTGCTTACTGTGGTTCCTTCACAGGGTAAGCTGACGACGGCGGTATATAGGCGGGAAGAACAAGAGAGGGTGAGGTTTAACGGGGGTTATCGGTTCTAGAACAGGCTCCTCTAGGTGGATCTAAAGCACCGCCAAGTCCTTTGGGTTTTAAGCTAGTGCTCGTAGTACCCGGGCGGATAGCGGGTGTAGTGGGCTATCAAAGTTTAGGGCTGGGCATAGTGGGGTATCTAATCCCAGTTTGTTTCGCAGCTTTCGTGGGGTCGGAGATATAAAGCCACTTTCGTAGTGGGGCTTCTTACCCTCGGGTACGTATAACAGTTCTGAGGGCGTTCGGCTTTAGTTTTAAAAACTTCCTAACCACTCTTTACGCCGGTGTCTGTCAACTTGGGCCTCTCGTATAACCGCGGTGGCTGGCACGAGTTTTACCGGCCCTCTTGGCTTTAACTAAGTCAAGTTTTCACTCATGGCTTAATGTCTATCACTGCTGAGTTCCCTTGAGGGTGTGGCTAAGCAAGGTGTCATGGGCTACGGGGAGTGTGCCTGATACCGGCTCCTTGTTTCGGGCAGAAAACTGTGGGCATTCTCACAGGGGGGCGGAGACTTGCATGTGTAAGTTTAGTCAAAGCTGACAGTAAAGTCAGGACCAAGCCTTTGTGCTTACGGGGCCTTTTTAGGGTCCGTCTTAACATTTTCAGTGTTATGCTTTAGTTAAGCTACGCTAGC